CTGTAGGATTTGAACCTACGACATCGGGTTTTGGAGACCCGCGTTCTACCGAACTGAACTAAGAGCGCTTTCTTTTTTTTTATGACAGAAGACACAACTGTAAAGAAAAATATTCTTTTTGTACCCTGAATAATATATCTTGCATGTATATAGTATGATCCAATGAAAAAGGATGCCTAACATCCAATGAAAAAGGATGCCTAACATCCAATGAAAAAGGATGCCTAACATCCAATGAAAAAGGATGCCTAACTTTCATCGATCTCAATTATCTCAATTCCGATTCAGGAATCCCTCGTTACTGCCCATAGGAGAAGTAATAGGTAGGGATGACAGGATTTGAACCTGTGACATTTTGTACCCAAAACAAACGCGCTACCAAGCTGCGCTACATCCCTTTTTTCCATTATTGTACAGCCCCATTGTACAAAAGGCCTGTCTTGTTTTCCACATCATTCTTTTCTTCTTTATCCATAAATCTTCTTTATCCATACATAAAGAAAAAGAAATTTTCTTGACATTTCCTTTCTTCTTTTTGGTCTCATATAATATATACACTTCCAACCTAAGAAAAAAAAAAGAAATCTTTATCGGCAATGCTCAGGAGAAAAGAGTCTGTCATCTTTTTTTTGGTTTGTTTAAGGACAAGAAAATCTCATCTACTGATTTATTTGCGGAAAAAAAAATAGAAGCGATCTTTCACTACAGCATACGATCGTATATGTATTACAATACAGAAATAAAGAAGGAGGATTTCCAATGCGAGATATCAAAACATATCTCTCTGTAGCACCCGTGCTAACTACTATATGGTTTGGGTCTTTAGCAGGTATATTGATAGAAATGAATCGTTTTTTCCCGGATGCCCTGTCATTCTAGTTATTGACATGGGAAAAAAGAAAGAAAATTAGCGAAAAATTGCGACAAATTTCCCCTCTCACTCATCTTTCTCATCTTTTTTCGGTTGTTTCGTATGGTAAAGAAAAAAAGAAAATTCAAAAAATGATCTTTATCATCGCATTGAGTAGGTCTAAGATCGAATTGGAGAGAATAGAATGGAAATGCGGGTCTAGGACGGTCTCCCCGCGAAATGAAGATACGGAAACGAAATATTGGGATTGAAATAAGAATCATTGATAGTTCGAAAAAATGGGATTATGGAATTATTACATTATGACGAAAACCTTCGTTATAATGTAATAATTAGCTAGTGGTCACTTCTATTGATTTTTTCATTGGATGTTCCTTTCTTCTAGAATTGAAGAGTAGAGTTGAGCCAAAATCAAAAGAAAGGGGGTTCATGGCGAAGGATAAAGATGTCAGAGTCAGAGTGATTTTGGAATGTACCAATTGTGCCCGAAACGGTGTCAATCAAAAAGAATCGCCGGGAATTTCTAGATATATTACGCAAAAGAATCGACATAATACACCCAGTCGATTAGAATTGAGAAAATTTTGTCCTTATTGTTACAAGCATACGATTCACGGGGAAATCAAGAAATAGATGGAACAGAACCGTGTGGGTAACCCTTCCAAAGAGTAGGAATTAGGAAGAATCCAATCATATATATATATATATATATATGTGTTGTATATACACAAATCAAATAAAAATCAAGTCCTATTTCAGTCCAATAATGAAGAAATAGGATTTTATAGATCAGGAATAAACCATGAAGAAATCCGAGAGACTTTTTCGTAAATACAAGAAGCGAATTCGTAGGAAATACAAGCGAATTCGTAAATACAAGCGAAAGCAATCTTTTCGTAGGCCTTCGTCCCCACGTAGATCGGGGAATCGAATGGATTATAGAAACATAAGTTTCATTTGTAAATTTATTAGTGAACAAGGAAAAATCTTATCTAGACGAGTAAATAGATTGACCTTAAAAAAACAACGATTAATTACTCTTGCTATAAAACAAGCTCGTATTTTATCTTTGTTACCGTTTGTTCTTAATAAAGAGCAACAACTTAAGAAAGAGAAATTTCAATTTAAGAAAGAGGAACAACTTAAGAAAGAGAAAAAATATAAGAGGGCGACGAAGGAGAAAGAATTCCCAAAGCCATCACCTCATCCAAAATCATCACCCCATCCAAAACCATCACCCCATAGGGGAAGAAGAAAGACTTACCAAAAAGATGGTATACTGGGGGAAAGGAGAACAAATTACAGAAAGAAAACATCATCGTAGAGAGAGAAGGAGAACGAGAACGAAGTGGATTACTAGAAATACCGGTTTTCCCACTATAAAGAAATAAGCATATTCTATTCCTCAATGGACTCAAAACTTCAATTGGAACTCAACATCAGATGGATGCTTTGTTCGAAAAAGATGTATAATCCGGATTGGATTCTTGTGTTCGAAGAACAAAATGGGGGAAGAAGAAAGAAATCGTTTTTGAATTGAAACATGCTCCTTCATTCCTACTACTTAGTTCTCTGAATTCTGAATGTATTTGGATTCTATCTCTATCTTCCCGGAGTTCATTCTCCGGGGGGGGGGGGAGGAATTTTTTGTTTCATCATTCCCGTACTGTATATTCTATTTTTTACTTGATAAGAGAATCTCTTTGATTTGTGGATTGAGAATGTTATTAGAACTTGAAAAAATGGAAAGACAATTTTGATTGGATATAGCTATTTGCGCAAGTATTTTACGATTCATAAGTAAGTGCCTCTCGTACAGATCATGTATGAATCTACTATAACTATAGGATAGTTCATTCTCACGAGTTACTGCATTTATCCGAGTAATCCACAAACAACGAAAATCTCTCTTTTTTCTGCCTCTATCTCTATGAGTGGAAACCAAGGCTTTCCTTTTTTGTTGAGTAATAGTTCGAGTTAGTCTCGAATGAGCCCCTCGAAAGTTTGATGCAAGTGAACGCATTTTGTTTCGACGTCTTCGAGCTATATATCCTCGTTTCACTCTAATCATGTAATCCAATGAAACTTTGATGAATAAGGAATGGATTTCCATTCTTTTATTCAGTCATTCTTGCTTGTTCTTTCTTCCTATCGATTCTTAACAAAACGGATTCTTCCAATATCTAAAATCTCAATTCCAATGGCTTTTGCTGCTATGACCTTCCCAACCACGATTTTGGATTTCAGGTATTTCATCATTTCACCTGAAAAGTTCTACCGATACGAAACTCCATATAAAAGATAAATAATATCCAATTAATAGTGGGTTCCATCGTTTCTATGGTTACTTCTGAAACGGTGAGGTTCTCTCTATACACCGGAGCCCTCTTCTTCATGGAATCCATGTTATTAGTAACTTGTACAGTTCACATTCTTTGGCTCTACCCATGAATTAGATAATAATAGGTCTTTTTACAATCACAATAAGAGCTATCCATACAGTGACGGCATTTCATTAGGAAAGTTGGCTAGGTAGCTGACCCTCTTAGTCCGTTATTTCAAGAATAGGCATTTTGTTGCTTCATCATGCATTTTCCCCGCTTAGTGGATAACCATTGGATTTGCTACCAATGGGGAATTGCTTCTCATCCCAAATCAAGGCGATTGGATTTGCACCAATAGAAACCATAAATTCCAATAGGTCTATAATCTATCTTTCTTTTTGCTTTCATGAACTAGTAAGTAAGTAAAAGAAAGATTGTTTGTGTTTTTACATGCTATCTATCCTATTTGTTAATCTAGCCTATTTATTGATTTAGCCTATTTATTTAGATTGGAAAAAAGATCTCGTTTGTTCGAGTTCATGATCGGAACGAGTCGCACATACACCCTAATACATATTCCTCGACGCTGAGGGCACCCTCGAAGAGCGGGAGATTTGCTAGCATTTCGGATTGGCTGTCTTGCCTTTCTAATAAGTTGTTTCACTGTTGGCATGTGGGATCGTATATATTATGGAATTCCAATGGACTGGTTGAGATCCATCTGAACCTGATAATAATGATTTCTTCTATTCCATGGAAATACTCTTGGATTGGTGTAAAATACTCCATATCCAATCCGGGAAAATGGGAATTATGGTTTGTTTGAAATTCATGGGATTTCATCCAAGGATATTGAATCAATAATGCCATAAGCTTTGGCTTCTTCTGCTGACATAAGAATATCCCTTTCTATGTCTTCGTTTATAACGGATGCAGGCTGTTTCGTTCTTTGTTCGTAAATCGATATGATGTTATTGCGTATCATCAAAAGTTCCTTCATGTAGAGGGTTTTCTTTAATTCTTGACCCCTTTTCTTCTTGGGAAAAGAAGCACTGGGTTGGTGAAGCAAAACCCTAGCGTGGGGAAATGCCATACGTTTGTTAATTGCTCCCCCGGCCAGAATGAGAGATGCCATTGAAGCGGCTATTCCCATGCAGATTGTATGTACATCTGGCGGGCTGTTTGATACAACATCATAAATAGCCATTCCTGGTAGTATTAATCCTCCGGGGGAGTTTATAAACAAAAAAATATCACGATTTTCATCCTCCATAGAAAGATATGTTATAATACCCACAATTATATTTGAGAGCTCATGATCAATCTCTTCTCCTAGGAAAATGATTCTCTCTCGATAAAGTCGATTATATAAGTCAACCCAAGTTGCATCCTCATCCCCAGGGATTCTAAAGGGCACTTTTGGTACTCCAAGGGGCATTTTCATGGCTGCTGAAATAGCGCATGCGTCCCTTGGAGTCCATATCTTCTGAGTTGCGTTTTCTTTTTCTTTTTCTTTGTTTTTATTTTTTTCTTTTTCTTCATTTTTCTTTTCTTCATTTTTCTTTCTTTTTCCTGCTTTTTTCGTAGGCCTCCTTTTTTTCTTTTTTTCTTTTTCTTGATTTTGATTTAGTTCTTGATTTTGATTTTTTTCTTTTTCTTGATTTTGATTTAGTTCTGTATTTTTATTTCTTTCTTTATCTTCATTTTGAAGTCGATTTCGACTTCTTCCTGTTCCATTCATATCTCCACCATTATTTTCTACAAATAAATAAACTTGTAGAATACACAAGTTTATTATCCAGTGAAATAATCATTATCCTCTCCGGACAGATTTAGTCTTTACTTTATTTGATTCAGGACCAAGACTTAGCATAGAAGTTTAATAAAGGAAGTAAGATGCATAATCAAAGAAAGGATCTTACCAAGAACAAGAACAAAGCGTCTGATTAGATGTACGAAGATTCATGAATGAGAATGATTCGACATTTGTTTCCCAAAAATGAGACCAATCCCATTGCGGATTGCTCTTTGTCGGGTATAAAATAGATCTGCTTTTATTTGTTTGTTCCTACGACGAGAATTGTTGGACGATTTCCAATCCAATGGAAAGGTGGAATGGAAGAAATAAAAATTCTTGCTCATAGATAATTCTAATTAGGTTTATACGCAGCAGTAAGTATCTAGACAATTATTTTCGGGGGGCTGAATAGACGACAGTCTACACACAGGAAACATACGGATTTATATAGATATAGCGTTTCCGTATACCACTTCTTTTTTTTTTTTTTTTTTTTTTTTTTTGTTTGTTTTTTTTTTTTTTTTTTATTATGGTTTTTTTTTTTTTTTTTTTTTTTTTTGCATGTGTTATTTTCTTCTTTCTAATGTGACAAAGTTACATAGTGTCTATTTATCTTTGAGAAAGAGGTATTTCCATGGGATTGCCCTGGTATCGTGTTCATACGGTTGTGTTGAATGATCCCGGTCGGTTACTTTCTGTCCACATAATGCATACAGCTTTAGTTTCTGGTTGGGCCGGTTCCATGGCCCTATACGAATTAGCGGTTTTTGACCCTTCTGATCCTGTTCTTGATCCAATGTGGAGACAGGGTATGTTCGTTATCCCCTTCATGACTCGTTTAGGAATAACCAATTCATGGGGTGGTTGGAGTATTACAGGGGGGACTATAACGAATCCGGGTCTTTGGAGTTATGAAGGTGTGGCGGGGGCACATATTGTGTTTTCTGGTTTGTGCTTTTTGGCAGCTATTTGGCATTGGGTGTATTGGGACCTAGAAATTTTCTGTGATGAACGTACAGGAAAACCCTCTTTGGATTTGCCAAAAATCTTTGGAATTCATTTATTTCTCTCAGGGGTCGCTTGCTTCGGTTTTGGCGCATTTCATGTCACAGGCTTGTATGGTCCCGGGATATGGGTATCGGATCCTTATGGGCTAAGTGGAAAAGTACAACCTGTCAACCCCGCATGGGGCGCGGAAGGCTTTGATCCTTTTTTTCCTGGGGGAATAGCTTCTCATCATATTGCATCGGGTACATTGGGCATATTAGCGGGCCTCTTTCATCTTAGTGTCCGTCCGCCTCAACGTTTATATAAAGGATTACGTATGGGAAATATTGAAACCGTACTTTCCAGTAGTATCGCTGCTGTCTTTTTTGCAGCTTTCGTTGTTGCTGGAACTATGTGGTATGGTTCAGCAACTACCCCGATCGAATTATTTGGTCCGACTCGTTATCAGTGGGATCAGGGATATTTTCAGCAAGAAATCTATAGAAGAGTTAGTGCTGGATTAGCCGAAAATCGGAGTTTATCAGAAGCTTGGTCTCAAATTCCCGAAAAATTAGCTTTTTATGATTACATCGGTAATAATCCGGCAAAGGGGGGATTATTCAGAGCGGGCTCCATGGACAACGGAGATGGAATAGCTGTTGGTTGGTTAGGACATCCCATCTTTAGAGATAAAGAAGGCCGCGAGCTTTTTGTACGTCGTATGCCTACTTTTTTTGAAACATTTCCGGTAGTTTTGGTAGACGAAGACGGAATTGTGAGAGCCGATGTTCCCTTTCGAAGGGCGGAATCCAAATATAGTGTGGAACAAGTAGGTGTAACCATTGAGTTCTATGGTGGGGAACTCAATGGAGTCAGTTATAGCGATCCTGCTACTGTGAAAAAATATGCTAGACGTGCTCAATTAGGTGAAATTTTTGAATTAGATCGGTCTACTTTGAAATCGGATGGTGTTTTTCGTAGTAGTCCAAGGGGCTGGTTCACTTTCGGGCATGCTACGTTTGCTTTGCTTTTCTTTTTTGGACACATTTGGCATGGTGCTAGAACCTTGTTTCGAGATGTTTTTGCTGGTATTGATCCAGATTTGGACGCTCAAGTGGAATTTGGAACATTCCAAAAAGTTGGAGATCCAACTACAAAGAGACAGGCAGTCTGATACAACATGGTTTTGGCCTATACCTATATTGGATACATTCGCTTATACTATGTTTTCTTATAGTATTATGATTATGAGTATTATGATTATTTTCCTATAGTATATTTTATAGGATAGGGTTCTAGGTCCATATTGGATACAATGAGGTCCCAAGTCCATTTGGAATCACCGTTTTTTATTAGATTCTTTACCATTTCATCTGGTAAATGGTCGCATCCCAAATGAATAGGTGTGGAAGCTATAATTCATTCTAAACCACGATCGAATCTATGGAAGCATTGGTTTATACATTTCTGTTAGTCTCTACTTTAGGGATCATTTTTTTCGCTATCTTTTTTCGAGAACCGCCTAAGGTTCCGACTAAAAAAATGAAATGATTTTTCATTCTTTTCATGGAAGTAAGGAGCCCCCCATATTGGGAGGCTCATTACTTCCATCAACTAGTCCCCGTGTTCCTCAAATGGATCTCTTAGTTGTTGAGAGGGTTGCCCAAAAGCAGTATATAAGGCGTACCCAGTAAAACTGACAAGTAAACCAGATATGGAGATGGCGACTAGGGTTGCTGTTTCCATTCTGAAAGAATTTCAAGATCGCGGTAGATTAGATCTACAACTACAATAAGATCATTTACTTATACAACAAAATAGTATACAACAAAGTCAACAGATCTCAATCAAGGAATGAAATCAGATTTATGGCTACACAAACTGTTGAGGGCAGTTCTAGGTCTGGACCAAGACGAACTGTTGTAGGGGATTTCTTGAAACCGTTGAATTCGGAATATGGTAAAGTAGCTCCGGGCTGGGGGACGACTCCCTTTATGGGAGTCGCAATGGCTCTATTTGCAATATTCCTATCTATTCTTCTGGAAATTTATAATTCTTCCGTTTTATTGGATGGAATTTCCATGAATTAGGTTTGATTTCGAAGAATTAGGAAGCCCTATTTTTTTTTTTCTTTTCGATCCAAAACAAAAATGTCTGAGAATTCGGATTTTTAGGACATTCTGGTAGTTCGACCGTGGAATTTCTTTGTTTCGGTATTTCCGGAATATGAGTGTGTGACTTGTGATAATGGATCCTATTGATAGTACAGAAAATAGGTCTGTCATCTTGATAGAGATGATTCTACCTCGTCGAATATTGATATTTATGTGAATATCTGGAGCACGGAAGGGGTATCTAAAAGAAATCAAGAAAAGAAAGATTGGAACTATGATTCATACCTATTCCTTATTCCTATTCAGACCTCGTAACCGGATTCCAAGAAATGAACAAAAACAAAAGAAAGGGGGAATTGCCTAAATAAAACACCTTTTCTTCCTTCCAAATTGTGTGCCATTGTGTGCCTTGACTGAAGGCCAACTTTTTCTCTGAATTTTGTTGAGTTATTCCATTTAGCCTAGTCCTGGAATAAGTGATGGTCAAAGGGTTTTGACTCAAAAAGCCTTTGAACTGAGTTTGTGACTTTGGGAAATCATCGTGGTTATAGTATGAATCTGAAGTTTTCATGGATTCCTAGGATCTTAACAAGAGAATTCCTATCCATAGTCAAACAATCCATAAATAGTCAATTTGACTTATGCAAAAAACAACACAAATACGAAGCAATATATAGATAGGGGAAAAGAAGACTCAAGAGGCCTATAACAATCGAAAGAGAAAGGGATGAGCCGACTGGAGATTGGTATTCTCATCACAAAGAAACAATTCCGGATTTGGATTTTGGGACAGATGGAATCAAGTGTCTAATAAGTTTCCCATTTTCTCTACATATCCGTGGAAACCAGTATTTGTGTGTTTCTGCTTGAGCCGTACGAGATGAAATTTTCCTATACGGTTCTCAGGGGGGGAGTCTCCTTGTTTGACCTATCTCAATAAAGTATATGATTGGTTTGAAGAACGTCTAGAGATTCAGGCGATTGCAGATGATATAACTAGTAAATATGTTCCTCCTCATGTCAACATATTTTATTGCCTAGGAGGGATCACACTCACTTGTTTTTTAGTACAAGTAGCTACGGGTTTTGCTATGACTTTTTACTATCGTCCAACCGTTACAGAGGCTTTTTCCTCTGTTCAATACATAATGACTGAGGCCAACTTTGGTTGGCTAATTCGATCAGTTCATCGATGGTCAGCAAGTATGATGGTTCTAATGATGATTTTGCACGTATTTCGTGTATATCTCACAGGTGGATTTAAAAAACCCCGCGAATTAACTTGGGTTACGGGTGTAGTTCTGGCTGTATTGACTGCATCTTTTGGTGTAACCGGTTATTCCTTACCCTGGGATCAAATTGGTTATTGGGCAGTCAAAATTGTAACAGGTGTACCTGAAGCTATTCCTGTAATAGGATCGCCCTTGGTAGAATTATTGCGTGGCAGTGCTAGTGTGGGTCAATCCACTTTGACTCGTTTTTATAGTTTACACACTTTTGTATTGCCTCTTCTGACTTCCGTATTTATGTTAATGCATTTCCTAATGATACGTAAGCAGGGTATTTCCGGGCCTTTATAAGAAGGATTTTTCAAATCCATAAGACGGATTTGAAATATGGATCATTGGTCATATATGGATCATTTCGGAGAGGAACAAGAGTCTTTCATTGCTACAAATATGGATTCTTGAAAAGAATCAGACATGTTATTTGGATCTTTCTCTTCAACCCCAAAGTATTTTGGATTGGATACTTTGATACAAATAGTTGAAGTCGATTTTCCGAAGAGAAAATGGATTATGGGAGTGTGTGACTTGAACTATTGATGGAGCCATGCGGATATAGGATGAGATCCGCCACATTGGAAATCACAACGAAATGTGTCTCTGCATCCAATCAACATGTAAGTCTTCCTATGTATATGTAGCAGAGGATAGGCTGGTTTGCTTAAGGAGAATTTGTTCCATGATTCTATCTGAATCCATGTAATGCATGAACAGGCTCCGTAAGATCCCGTAGAATAAAGGATTCAGCATCATCCAAATGAGGTTATGTCTATTCCATTGATTGATAGTATGGGAATGCATTCATTTCCTTTGCATTGATCCAGATCTATGATACTATCGGAGTAAAATAAGGGATCTAAGGAAGAATAGAGGCTAGACTCTATTAGTAACAAGGAAATTCTTTGTATGTAAAAAAACTCGAGATATTGTGTGGATAGATACCAATTACAAAGCATGAGACAACCCAAAAAGCATTGGATCCTAATCCCATTTGCAAGCCCACTTGGGTGTTGAGCATTTCCTTACTTATAAGGAACGGAATTTCCAATGAGTAGTTTGAACTTCGGAAAATAGAATGAATGCAGGAAATCTTTTCTTACATAGAGTCATTCTACCCATGTTAATAGGGATGAAGAAATGGTTTTTGATATGGATCCATTTCTGTCCTTCTTTTGATTTTGGTTTTGCTCGAGCCGGATGATGAAAAATGATCATGTCCGGTTCCTTCGGGGGATGAATCCATAAGAATTCACCTATCCCAATAACAAAGAAACCTGATTTGAATGATCCTGTATTAAGAGCTAAATTGGCGAAAGGAATGGGACATAATTATTACGGGGAACCCGCATGGCCCAATGACCTTTTATACATTTTTCCAGTAGTCATTCTAGGTACTATAGCATGTAACGTAGGCTTAGCCGTTCTAGAACCGTCAATGATCGGTGAGCCGGCGGATCCATTTGCAACTCCTTTGGAAATTTTACCGGAGTGGTACTTCTTTCCTGTATTTCAAATACTTCGCACAGTACCCAATAAGTTATTGGGTGTTCTTTTCATGGTTTCAGTACCATTAGGATTATTGACAGTACCCTTTTTGGAGAATGTCAATAAATTCCAAAATCCGTTTCGTCGCCCAGTGGCTACAACAGTTTTTTTGATCGGTACCGCAGTAGCACTTTGGTTAGGTATTGGGGCAACATTACCTATTGATCAATCTTTGACTTTAGGTCTTTTTCAAATTGATTTCACTGTGACACCACATGAATATCTAGGGAATAGTTCCTTTCAAGTGAATTTTCCCTAGATACATTCCAATTCGAAAATAGGAAAAAAAAAGAAAAGGATGAAATAATTGCAATGGATTTAAAAGTAAAATGGATTCTTAGGTAAATCAATTGCGAAACGCTCCTTTAAAATACTCAATATCTGTTTGCCATCTTCTGCGCGAAAATCTTCCATTCTCATAAGATCTTCTTTACTGTGACTCAAAAGGTCCCATAATGTATGTATATTGGACCTTTTGAGACAATTATAGGTCCTGGAAGACAATTGGAATTGGTCAATAAAAATCGATTTCCATGCAATTTCTTTTTTACCTCTCTTTCGATAAGAGAATCTCTCATGAAAGGCAAAAAGGGGTAAAGTAAATTGGTTTTTCTTTTCCTCCAAATTCGTGTTTTCCTCCTCCGCATGTAGAAAAGGAATAAAGAAATCAATCAAATTACGAGAAGCCTCATAAAGTGCTTCTTTTGGAGTTAAACTCCCATTTGTCCATATTTCGAGAAAAAGGATCTCTTGTTTCTCATTCTCATTCCCATAAGAATAAATACTATGATTCACATTTCGAACAGGCATGGATACAGCATCTATAGGATAACTCCCATCTTGAGAAGGATTTGTGGATCTGATACGATATCCGCGATCTCTCTGGATTTGTAATTCAATATGCAAATCCACGGGTTCTGTGAGCTTAGCTATATGCTGTGTAGTGTCAACTATTTCCACAGAAGGCGGCAGTGAGGTGATATCTTGAGCAGTTACACATTTTGGACCTTTGGCATAAAGGAGTGCGTCTCGAACTCCATACAAATGACTTCTCAATACAATTTCTTTCAAATTCATTAAAATTTCATGTACCGGTTCTTCAACACCTGGTATTGTCGAATATTCATGTGGTACATTCTTCCATTTTGCATGTGTGATACATGTTCCTTCTATTTCTCCAAGTAAAACCCTTCGCATGGCAATACCTATGGTATCGGCTTGACCCTTCCTAAGTGGGGACAGAATGAAACGTCCATAATAAAGACGTTTATTGTCTACTCTGGATTCAACGCACTTCCACTGTGGTGTTCGAGTGGATCCTGCTACTTCCTCTCGAATCATACTAATATCTGATTAGTATTGAGATTGGTGAATCATTTCTTTCTCTTGAAATCTGTTCCATTCGATTCTGTTCCATTCGATTCTCATTTTTATTTTTTATAAACGCCTTTTTTTAGGGGGTCTACATCCATTGTGTGGCATAGGGGTTATATCGCGTACGAAACTTAATACTATATTACTTCTACTAATAGTTCGTAATGCTGCATCTCTTCCGGAACCAGCACCCTTGATCTTCACTTCTGCTCGTTTCATAATACCCTCATCCACCACTGAAATAGCATCCTTTGCTGCAGCTTGAGCGGCAAAAGGTGTCCCCTTTCTTGGGCCTTTGAATTGAAGAGCACCAGCGGAGGACCAAGAAAGGACCTGACCTCGTGCATCTGTAACAGTGACAATGGTATTATTGAAACTCGCTTGAACATGAATCACTCCTTTTGATATTGTACGTCCCCGTAAACGAATACGTCTCTTCTTACGTAAAGCAATACGTCTATTCCTAGGTGTACGAAGTCTTAGTAGATTCGGTTTTGTCCGTCTTAGTCTCTTAGGTTTTGTCATATCTTATCATCTCATAAATATGAGTCAGAAATCTACGAAGATATCCATTTCGTGTTTGATCCTTGATTTCTTTTTGAGTGACATTAGTCCTTCCTTTCGCTTTCGAAAGTGAGTTCTCTTTCAGAAAGATTATCCTTGTCTTTGTTTATGTTTCAGATTAGGACAAGTCACTATAATGCGTCCCCGCCTACGAATCAGTCGACATCTTCCACAAATTTTACGAACAGAAGCCCTCATTTTCATATTGATGATTCCCTATATTTTCTTTTGAATTCTGAATCTACTTCTTGAAATAAAAAAGTCTCTTTCATTTTGGATGTATCTCCGCGAAGGGAATGTGAAACCGGAAGGAAGGGAAATAGTGATTTTTGGATTAGATTAGGAGTAGGAGGCCATTGCCCGTGTCCGGGTCGTCATCGTCCGGATATGGGCTAGGGCTGCCCCATGGTTTGTCAAAAAATGGATCTTTATATGGGTCATCTCCTGATTTATCAGAACTAGAGTTGTCAAGTCTCTCGACGATTCGCCCTTTTGTTTGATCATAACGACGGAGTTCGATTAGGACTATGTCATTGTCGACTACGCGGATAGAACTCTCTCGAATTTTCCTGCAAGTATGACCGATAAATACTTTTCCAAGAACATATACGTATATTAAATATACGTAATTTGGCTCATCGGGGTGACAATCGACGACTATCCCTATGTATAGTCGCTTCTCGCCATGAGAATCATTCATGATCGTCATTGTGGTGCCTCCTTCCTTTCCTTTTTGAGATGATGAGTCGACTAGTCATTCATTAGTCAGGTACGTAATGAATAGTCATTGAATATCGAATGGGATTCGATGTTCTATAAAGCATAAAAATGCATCATAATATATGTAGATATATGCGTCGTATATGCGCAAAATCTAATTGGGATGAGAATCTAGGGCTATACCCATGTACATCATCTCCAAGGTGAGGTGGTAAGTCATATTGTCTACACGGTGGTCAGTCCTATTGTACGTCCTCTGGGCACTCTTCCTATGTATCCTTCGACTAGTGGCTAGTCGAATTTGGACTAGTGGCTAGTAGAATGTAGAATTGGATTCCTATATATATCATTCTATTAACCACTAGTCTAATTCATCAATGAAATGAAATAGTGAAGGTACGATTTTTTCCTTTGCATGTGTTAAGCAAGGTGAAGGAAGGGAAATAGTGATTTTTGGATTAGATTAGGAGACTGCCCCATTGCCCGTGTCCGAGTCGTTTTTTCGAGACGAGTCATCCCTCTTAGGAAACGACATGTTGTCAAGTCTCCGGACGATCCGCCCTTTTGTTTGATCGTAAGCACTGAGTTCGAGTAGTACTCTGTCCCCGCGTGTTATGCGGATAGAACTCTCTCGCATTTTTCCGGAAACATATCCGAGAGCTAGTTTCCTAAGACTACATACATATACGTGAAACATCGCGTTAGGGTGACAATCGACGACTACCGCTAGGTATAGTCGCTTCTCGCCACGAGGATCATTAATGATTTTCATTGCAGTACTTCTTTTTGAGATGATAAGTCGACTAGTCATTAGTCAGGTACGTAATGAATAGTCATTGAATATCGAATGGGATTCGATGTTCTATAAAGCATAAAAATGCATCATAATATATGTAGATATATGCGTCGTATATGCGCAAAATCTAATTGGGATGAGAATCTAGGGCTATACCCATGTACATCATCTCCAAGGTGAGGTGGTAAGTCATATTGTCTACACGGTGGTCAGTCCTATTGTACGTCCTCTGGGCACTCTTCCTATGTATCCTTCGACTAGTGGCTAGTCGAATTCCATTTCTATCTGTCTATTTGATGCCTTGTTGGACTATTCTCTTTTTCCCCAACAAACACATCTTTTTTATGTGTTCCGACCGACCCCATCCTAAGGTGCGTGCTGCGAAATGGAAGGATCTTATCAACGTCCAGGGTGTCAGAAGGGCGGGATCAAAATAGATATAGATGACACAAAATTTCTCCTCCAATTCGTTTTAGCCGGGCTTCTCGATCTGTCATGATACCTTGAGAAGTGGAAAGAATTGCAATTCCCATTCCACCTAAAATCTTCGGAATTTGTTGATAGGTAGAATAGATTCGTAAACTCGGCCGACTGATCCTTCGTAAAATGATACGTTTTCTCGTCCTTTTATGCTTCCGCAGAGTTGAAACCAAGAAATCTTTATCATTTTCCCGATGTTTTCGAACGTGTTCAATAAAACCTTCCTGTAGAAATATCTTCACAACGTTTTCAGTTATATTGGTAGATATGATTCGAACAGTTTCTTTTTTCTCCATATCAGCATTTCTGATGGAAGTGATGATATCGGCAATCGTGTCTCTACCCATGATGAATTGGAATGATTGTTGTCCTCTAATTTGGATATAATCCACATGTTTTTTAGGAATTCTGAAAAGTATATACCTGTTCCATTATTTACGAAACCTGTTCCATTATTTACGAATGGATCTAGTTTCGACCCCCTACTATATCAGAATGGATCTCATTTAGAATACCTCAGGGGCTAATGAGATGATTTTTGTGAAACGGAACTGTCTCAATTCTTCAGCAATCGCACCAAAAACGCGAGTCCCCTTTGGATTTCCTTTTTGATCGATGACAACTGCCGCATTGTCATCATAGCGTATTCTCATGCCGTTGTCACGTTTGAGTTCTTTACGTGTACGTACAATTACGGCTCGAATGACTTCGGATCTTTCTAGAGACATATGAGGCACCGCTTTCTTGATTACAGCAACAATAACGTCACCGATCAGAGCATATTGGCGATGACTAGTCCCTAAGATTCGAATACACATCAATTTTCTGGCCCCGCTGTTATCCGCTACATTCAAAAAGGTCTGAGGTTGAATCATGATTTTTTTTATCTGCTCTTTCCATCCAAAGATTCAAGTAAAAAAAGAAATATGATGTATCTAGAAAGAGCGATGTATCTAAAAAGTAAAAGACCCGCCCTATGGATGGTATGGTTTCTATCTATTATAGAACCTATGGATCGCGTTCCGCAATAACCAATTTGGTTCGTATCGGCATTTTGTACGCAGCTATTGACATAGCTGCTCTAGCTACGGTTTCGGATACTCCAATCATTTCATATAGTATTAGACCGGGTTTCACAACGGCTACCCAATATTCGAAGTCCCCCTTCCCGGAACCCATACGCGATTCTGCTTTTCTTCGCGTAACGGGTTTGTCGGGAAATAGGCGTACCCATATTTTTGCGCCACGACGTGCATATCGTGTCATTGCTCTTCGCCCAGCTTCTATTTGTTTAGCTGTGATCCAAGCGGGTTCAAGTGCTTGAAGAGCGTATCTTCCGAAACAAATATGATTGCCTCGAGAAGATCTTCCTTTCATTCTTCCTCTATGTTGTTTACGAAATCTGGTTTTTTTCGGGTTATAGTTGATGGTTGTTTCCCAATTCCATCTCTACTGCAGAACTGGACATGAGAGTTTCTTCTCATCCAGCTCCTCGCGAATCCAATAAAAGAATGCAATTCGTATTTTGTATTTTCACTTCCTTGCTTGGGAGACTATCCGCAACTATAGTTCGATTTCTCCATTTGGCATCCATTCTTCTTGATTTTCATTTTGTTTACCATTTTCATTTGGGTTACCTTTATTTTATGGAAGGAATCACGCAAAATTTTGTCATCTAGGAAAGAAATCAGAGTTTCGCGGGCGAATATTGACTCTTTTCTGCTTCATTCGTAGAGGTCAACCCATACTATGACCACTGAGAATGAATTGGTTCCTGGTTCATTCCGCCATCCTTCCCAATGAATTATTCAGATTCGTTTTCCATAGAATCTTATGCAGTCATGGGTTCCGTCGTTCCTATAGCTTCTCTAGGAATGGTTAGGCCTGAACTCTGCAATGGAGCTCCCAACGAAATTGGTTTCTGAGTCAATCCCCTCAGTTTCTATTCACTCGGGCTCTGGACTTTGTTGGATTGTCGGTATTGATGCTTTATCACATTGCTTTTTATGAGATGATTCATAGACCATACATATGGGAATCGTATTATATCACTGCTATTTTCCTTCTCTCTTTCTATCACCTTTCCATTTATCTACATCCCTTTCCTTTTTTTTGTTTTCTAACCCGAGAATTGGATTGATCATAATCCCATTTGTATCCCATTTTTGGATGGAATAAAATTTCAGTTGCTACAACTACATGATCGGTACATCATATAGTGACTCTTTTGTGGGATCTTGACAATACGAAGCAATAAGTTGGTTTTTCGTTTCTATAGTTATGAGTCTATAGTTCTATAGTGTAGGGATCCGTTTTTTGAATCCTAACTCGAAAGAAGAAACCAACGAGTCACACACTAAGCATAGCAATTCTACCAAATGCAATGGTCAATCGAATTTTTATTGAACCCTATAGAAATCCAATGAGTATTTCTTCTTCCTTAGATGGAAGAACAAGAAAAAAGAGGATCCATTCTAGTATTCTTCCTCGTCTACAAATATCCAAATTTTGATGCCCAAGGCCCCATCGATAGTTCGAACCGTATAGGAACAATAATCCATTTTAGCACGAATCGTCTGTAGGGGAACTCTACCTTCTCTAATCCATACGACATGGGCCTTGTCTTTTCCGCCGATACGTCCTGCAATTTGTATTTGAATTCCTTTTGTATCCGTTTGTTCAGTGAATTCCATAGCTTTTTTCATTGCTTTTCGAAAGGAAACTCTATTTTGTAATTGTGAAGCTATATATTCTGCAAGAATCTTAGGTTGCCCATAAGATTGTTCCATTTTTTTGATCAGAATGTCGAATTTCAGTCTCTGGTTCATAGGATTTAACTTTTTTTGTACATTTCTTCGTAATTCTTCCATTTTTTGTGTTCGTAATTCTTCCATTTTTTGTTTTTGATTCTTTTTTAATAAATTGGAGAATCCCATAGAGATTATGACCTTGATGGAATCTATTGTTTTTTGAATTCTGATATGGATAATTTCCGAGAATACTCCCATCTTTTTTTGCACATAATTCTTGATACAGTCTCGTATTCTTTCATCTTCTTGGAGACCCGCGGGAAAATTGTTTGGTCGCGCGAACCAAAGGGAATGATGACTTTGAGTTGTACCAAGTCTGAAACCAAGTGGATTTATTTTTTGTCCCATATTTTGGATTCTACTATTTTTCCATCCATATGTGATTTTTCCATAGGAATCTCCATTTTAGGAATCTCCATTTTGGATTTCTTGGATTTCTATAATCGATTTATCCCTCAGTACAATTGTGATATGACAGGTGGGTCTTTTTATTGGATAACTACGCCCTTTAGCCCGGGGTCTTAACTTTTTCACAATAGTGCCCCCACTGACTTCGGCTTTACTAATAAATGAATCAGCTTCCTTTGAACCCATATTATGACGAGCATTTGCTGCTGCGGAAGAAACCAATTGGAAAATGGGATAAGAGGCTCTATAAGGCATGAATTCCAGTATCATAAGTGTTTCTTCATAGGAACGCCCGCGAATTTGATCAATGACTCTTCGGGCTTTGAAAACAGACATATGTATATGTTTAGCTAAAACTTTGATTTCCGTGCCCGATCTATTCGAGTTCTTCTTTATCATAAGGTTCGTTACCCCCCACCAATGGATGATGAGCAATTCTTCTATTCTTCTTGTTACTTTCTTATTCTTGTTACTTCATATATACATATTATCACTAATATGTATTCTTCATAGAATATGTATGATTCATACTTATATATATATTATGGATCTCATATATATAGATTCTGTTCTCATATATTCTGTATAGAATTCCTAAATGAAGGATCGAATAGCTAGCTAATGAACTATTCATTCCCATTTGTATTTGTTTGGTTTTCTTTTTCTCTCTTTTCTCTTTCTCTCTTGAAACCGGTATAGCTAGAAAAGACCAAAAGCAAAACCGCCAATCCAAATGAAAAAAAGGGAATTGAGGTACTTCCCTAAATAGGAGAATAACAATTTCCATATCCGGACCGTTGAAAAAAGCTTGGATATGAATAGGAAAGCTCTTTTCTTTCCTATATTTCCATATTCATTGGATACATTTCCATAGGAAAGCAATAAGAATTCTTGAGAGGATATGAATCCTATTATTAGACTCCTATTTCTTTAGGATTTCTTGGAATTCGATTCTATTTTCTTGGAATTCGATTCTATAGAGATACAAGAATGTTGTCTGTAGAGAAAGAAGAATGTTACAATTCCAAATTCAATTACAATCTTTTTTCCAAAGAGAGACTGGTAAATCCCAGAGGATTTGACCTATATAGATATAGTATAGATAGCATCGAAGAAAGCGGATTCGAAATCGAAATAATAGAAAGGAAAGGCGGAATAAATAGAAGAAAAAGTCCGGCCTTTTCCATCTCTCGAGTAGAAAATTCCATATCCAGAATAGATAGGAAGGACAGAATCCATAGACTCGATAGATCAAGATTTTCTTTCCATCTATAGAATAGCGATGGAAATCTGAAAAGAAATCTGAAAAAGGGCTTGAGCCCTCCCTCGTACCTCTTTCCAACAAATCTATATGCAAATTCTCATGAAATCTCACAAAATTAACGACGAGATTTATTATCGTTTTCCGGATGTTCACCAAAAGTTCGAGTAGGCACGAATTCTCCCAATTTATAACCGATCATACGATCTTCTATATAAATAGGTAAATGTTCTTTTCCATTATGAATAGCAATTGTATGGCCAACCATTATGGGTATAATGGTAGATGCTCTAGACCAAGTTAATATGGTTTCTTTTCCCCCCTTGCTATTGAGTTTTTCTATTTTGTTCCGTAAATGATGAGCCACAAAAGGTTTTTTTTTTCGTAAATGCATGTGATGAAACTTCTTTTTTTGTCTTTTTGTCAAAGGTTTTTTTTTTTTCGTAAATGCATGTGATGAAACTCCTTTTTTTGTCTTTTTGTCAAAAGATCCCAATTTTTCCCCAAATTCGATTTTCCATATTCTTCTTTATTTACGATTTACTACGGGGACGAAGAATCAAACTATCACTATATTTTTTCCTTTTCCTAGTTCTTCTTCCAAACGTAGCATGACCCCAAGGGGTCTTAGGTTGGTCTCTACCAATTGGGGCTTTCCCTTC